GATTATCATTATTTTTTTTTATTTCCCTTTACCGCTTTCATTCAGTCTTAGGAAAAGGAAAAAGACATATGATTTGGGATAGAAAAATAGATATATAATATTATTGAAAAAAAAAATCTACGCCTGTTGAAGGTGAAGTTTATAATAAAAAAAACAATCCCTTCCGTCGTGTATCCACGATTCATGCAGCCTTATATGCTTCAATTGTTAATTCTAGTATTGAGCGAAAGGTTTGACCTATGGGTTCCGTATTGCAGGTCAAACCTGCTACACTAATACGAATAGGTAGCATAAGGGAAGAAGCATTACACCTAGAAATCAACAACAAGAAAACCTTATTAGAAATTTTTCCTTTTCCTTCTTCTTCATTGGAATCGGGACTAATTAAAATGGTTAGGACAACAAACATCCATCTCGTTCGTACTTTGGATACCCATATAACCATTGAAGACTGTTGAAGTGACAAATTCCTGGAAATTTTGGGGTGTTGAGAACAAAGAAATTGTTGAAGTTTCCTTTTTTTTTTATCTAGTATGAACACACTTTTTGGTAGTAAGAAAAGATCTTTTGCAGGAAGGTTGGCTAGCGATTTCTTGTAAAAACATTAGCCCCGCTCAGTTCATAATGACATCATTTTTTTTCATATATTATTTTCATTATGTACCTAAAGGAGGAGCCGTATGAGATGAAAATCTCACATACGGTTCTGAAACGGAGAATTCTTTAAATCGAATGACGACCGTAACGGATGTCGGCTCAATCCGAAGGAAATTATGCGGAAGCCTTACAGAATTATTATGAAGCTATGCGGCTAGAAATTGATCCCTATGATCGAAGCTATATACTTTATAACATAGGCCTTATCCATACGAGTAATGGGGAACATACAAAAGCTTTAGAATATTATTTTCGCGCATTAGAACGAAACCCGTTTTTACCCCAAGCTTTTAATAATATGGCAGTGATCTGTCATTACGTGCGACTATCTCCACTATAGAAAAAAGAAAGAAAGACCAACTAGTCAATTAAAAATTGAAATTATTAAATACTAGAAACAAAAAATAGGCTTTCTACATATGCATCGTCCAAAAAACGATTTTTATCAGCTGTAGCAAATAAAAAAACTTCATAGACGTCGAAATATGAAGACTAGATATGCCTAAATACTTTATTCTATGGATAAATAAATAAAAGTATTTAATTGATAGAGGAAGCACCGTAAAGATCAATTAGCTAGGTTTTTGGCCGATACAGTTAAGAACTGCTTTTTTTATATCATAATAAGAGATAAACGTTAGGAATTCACTTATGTAATAGAGTCGATCCCCTAAGGTATTGAGCAGCGGTGTAGTATCAGATCCTAAAGACAGTAAATCTTTTTCTTTTTTATGAAGAAAAGTCTTTTTCAAAGATTCTATATAAAATCCATTTTTTTATAAAATATGAAACCGAGATAGTTATCTTTCAGAAAATTCTAATGATAGTTGAAATGCCTTTAGTTTTAGTTATTTATTTTCTGAAGGTAGGAGAAAAGATAAAACTTATGATTTTTTTATATTAATGAAATCAAACGTGAAGTTTGAAACTTATCATGCTTATGCAATTTATTTCTTTTGGTTAATCCTCGAAAAATGGAATAAGAAATCCTCATTAAATTAGATAAAAAGTAGGTTAAAGTTCAAAAAAAAGGGACACCAAAAGAGTTGGCTGTCGAGCCGTATGAGGTAGGAAACTCTCAAGTACGGTTCTCAGGAAAGGAATTGACCCGCCTATTCCGACCGGGGAGAACAGGCCATTCAACAAGGAGATTCGGAAATGTCGGAGGCTTGGTTCACTCAAGCCGCTGAGTGTTGGAAACAGGCTATAGCGCTTACTCCTGGTAATTATATTGAAGCGCAAAATTGGTTAAAGATCAGCAGGCGCTTCGAATAAGAACTTTCCGTTTATTTATTTATTTTTTTTAGAATTCTATATATATTTGTTTGTTATAATTAATTGTTTGTTGGCCCTATCAGTCAAACTTTTCTATGGCAAAAACCAATCAAAGAATTTCATTATATCCCTTTCAAAAAAAAAAAAGAGTTCTATTTCTTATTTCTTCTGATATTCTCTAGGAATAAGTAATACATATGAATACGAGAATCTTTATATATCTATTTTTTTTCTTTTCAGCTATTAAAACAAAACAAATAAAACGACTAAAAGAGACTTTCGAATGACTAAATATCGATACTAAAATGTCTCTTAGTAATGACTAAAAAAGGTTCACGTGATTTGGCATAGAGTAATATGTTCTATGCAAGTCCTAATCGAGGAACTTTTATTTGAAATGAAATACGACTGCGCTGAATTAGGTTCCCCCAAAAAAATTCTTTGTACACCAATGTAAAGGTCCTAAATGATTTGATTTTTATAAAAAAAGGTCCGTTGAGCGCCTTATGGATATGTCATAATAGATCCGAACACTTGCCCCGGATCGACTTCCAGATCATAATTGCTC